TTAAAAATAAGCTAATATAAGCTTTTGGGTTCATACCCCAAATATAAAGGAAATCCCTTTTTTTTAAAAAATAAAGTGCCTGAAAAAGGATTATTCTGATAGGATAAATTATGTAATATACTTATTTACCTTTATTATTTATATTTTATAGAATCAAACTATATCTTACAGTATCAAAAACTACAGTGCATCTTACACCAAAATATATTTTTTTTAAAAAAAAAGAAATTTTATTTCTTAATAAATAATTTTATTTATTTTTTATTAATTTTTCATTTAACTCCAATAAAATATTTTTCCTATTTATTCTTTTTTTCAGAACTTTAATTTCAATTTCCGCTAATTCTTGATTTGGATGTTGAATTGGCTTAGAAATTAATCTATTGAGATTTATCCCCCTAATCTCTAATTCTAACAACTTACTTACTTCTGAAGCTTCATTGAAATATTTTCTAACACAATCTATTGCCTCTATTAATTTTTTATTTTCTATTTTATTAAAATTAATTTTAATAAAAAATTTTGAAATAAATAATTTTCTTTCAATTATAATTAATTCCTCATTATTAATAAAAATAGGTTCAGTACCTTTTCATTTCTGATTCCCTAATATTATTGAAGGATTATCTTGATTTAACTGTTTTATTTTAATAACTTGACAAAAAATTACCCCCATAATTTTACTCTCTTATTATTTTAATAAAACTTTCTTAATCATTATTATATCCTTTAATACTATTATTGGAGCTATTGGAGGATTAAATCAAACTTCTTTGCGAAAATTATTAGCTTTTTCTTCTATTAATAACTTAGGTTGAATATTAAGAACTATTTTAATTAGAGAAAATTTATGAATATTTTATTTATTTATATATTCTTTTTTAACAGGATTAATATGTTTTTTATTTAAAATATTAAATATTTATTTTATTAATCAATTATTTATTTTAAATTTTAATTCAATAATAAAAATTTTTTTAATGATTAATTTTCTTTCTCTAGGAGGACTCCCCCCCTTTATTGGATTTTTCCCAAAATGATTAGTAATTAATTTTTTACTTAATAATAATTTTTTTATTATCACTTTTATTTTTATCATAATAAGATTAATTATACTATTTTTTTATATTCGAATTATTTATTCCTCATTTATATTTAATTATTTAAATTTAAAATGATTTAAAATTTTCATCAAAAATAATATTTTTTATTCAATTAATTTTTTTAGTTTAATTTCTTTTGCAGGAATAATTTTTAGAACTTTTTTCTTTTTTTAAGGTTTTAAGTTAAATTAAACTATTAATCTTCAAAATTATTTATAAAGAAAATTTCTTTAAGCCTTAGTAATATTTACTCCTTAAAATTTGCAATTTTATATCATTTTATGAATATAAGACTTAATAAAAAAGAAATTTTCTTGTTAATAAATTTACAATTTATCGCTTACACCTCAGCCATTTTATTCTCTCCCCACGCGAAAATGACTTTACTCTACAAATCATAAAGATATTGGAACTTTATATTTTATTTTTGGAATTTGAGCAGGTATGGTAGGTACATCTCTCAGACTTCTAATCCGAGCTGAATTAGGAAACCCCGGCTCTCTAATTGGCGATGATCAAATTTATAATACTATCGTAACAGCTCACGCATTTATTATAATTTTCTTTATAGTTATGCCAATTATAATCGGAGGATTTGGAAATTGATTAGTACCTTTAATACTTGGAGCCCCTGACATAGCTTTCCCCCGAATAAATAATATAAGATTCTGACTTCTCCCCCCCTCACTAACTCTTTTAGTTTCCAGTAGAATTGTCGAAAATGGAGCTGGAACAGGTTGAACAGTTTACCCCCCCTTATCCTCTAACATTGCTCATGGGGGGAGATCTGTTGACTTAGCAATTTTTTCTCTCCATTTAGCTGGAATCTCCTCAATTTTAGGTGCAATTAATTTTATTACTACTATTATTAACATACGTCTCAATAATATATCCTTTGATCAAATACCTTTATTTGTTTGAGCAGTAGGAATCACAGCTCTCCTCCTTCTTCTTTCCCTTCCTGTTTTAGCAGGAGCTATTACTATATTATTAACTGATCGAAACTTAAATACATCTTTTTTTGATCCTGCGGGAGGAGGAGATCCTATTCTCTACCAACATTTATTTTGATTTTTCGGCCATCCAGAAGTTTACATTTTAATTTTACCTGGATTTGGGATAATTTCTCACATTATTTCTCAAGAAAGTGGAAAAAAAGAAACTTTCGGATGCTTAGGAATAATTTATGCTATAATAGCAATTGGCCTCTTAGGTTTTGTTGTTTGAGCTCACCATATATTTACAGTAGGTATAGATATTGACACACGAGCTTATTTTACATCAGCCACTATAATCATTGCTGTTCCTACAGGTATTAAAATTTTTAGCTGATTAGCCACTCTTCATGGTACTCAAATCAATTATAGCCCCTCTATATTATGAAGTTTAGGATTTGTTTTTTTATTCACCGTAGGAGGTCTTACTGGAGTTATCTTAGCTAATTCTTCTATTGATGTAGCCTTACATGATACTTACTATGTAGTAGCCCATTTTCATTATGTTCTATCCATAGGAGCTGTATTTGCCATTATAGGAGGATTTATTCATTGATACCCTTTATTTACCGGATTAACTCTAAACCCCTATCTTCTAAAAATTCAATTTTTTACAATATTTATCGGAGTTAATTTAACTTTTTTCCCTCAACATTTTTTAGGGTTAGCTGGTATACCTCGACGATATTCTGACTATCCCGATTCTTATATTTCCTGAAACATAATTTCTTCTTTAGGCTCATATATTTCTTTTTTAGCTGTTTTATTTATATTAATTATTATTTGAGAGTCTATAATTAATCAACGAATTATCCTATTTTCATATAATATACCTTCCTCAATTGAATGATACCAAAATTTTCCCCCTGCTGAACATTCATATAATGAACTTCCTATTTTAAGAAATTTCTAATATGGCAGACTATATGTAATGGATTTAAGCCCCATTTATAAAGGATTTATCCTTTTTTTAGAATATGGCAACTTGATCAAATTTAAATTTTCAAAATGGAGCTTCCCCTTTAATAGAACAAATTATTTTTTTCCATGACCATACTTTAATAATTCTTCTTATAATTACTACTCTAGTTGGATATATTATAATTAATTTATTTTTCAATAAATTTATTAATCGATTTTTATTAGAAGGTCAAATAATTGAATTAATTTGAACTATTCTTCCAGCAATTACCTTAATTTTTATTGCCCTCCCATCTCTTCGTCTTCTTTATTTACTTGATGAACTCAATAATCCTTTAATTACCTTAAAATCAATTGGCCACCAATGATACTGAAGTTATGAATATTCTGATTTTCATAATATTGAATTCAATTCATACATAATCCCATCAAATGAATTAACCCCTAATAATTTTCGTTTATTAGATGTAGATAATCGAATTATTTTACCTATAAATAATCAAATCCGAATTATAGTTACTGCTACAGATGTTATCCATTCCTGAACAATTCCCTCTTTAGGTGTCAAAGTAGACGCTAACCCAGGTCGCCTTAATCAAACTAGTTTTTATATCAATCGCCCTGGAATTTTTTTTGGTCAATGTTCTGAAATTTGTGGGGCAAATCACAGTTTTATACCTATTGTAATTGAAAGAATTTACATTAAAAATTTTATTAATTGAATTAATAATTATTCCTCATTAGGTGACTGAAAGCAAGTACTGGTCTCTTAAACCATTTTATAGTAAATTAGCATTTACTTCTAATGATCAATTAATTAATTTATAAAGAATTAGTTAATAAATAACATAAATATGTCAAATTTAAATTATTACCAAGTAATATTCTTTTATCCCTCAAATAATACCTATCAATTGATTAATTTCTTTTATATTTTTTATTTGCATCTTTATTATCTTTAATATTATAAATTATTATATTTACTCTATTAAATTAAAAAATACCTCTAATTTTAAAAATAATCAAATTAAAAATAACATAATTTGAAAATGATAAATAATCTATTTTCTATTTTTGACCCCACAACTAATTTATTTAACCTCCCATTTAACTGATTAAGCACCTTCTTAGGATTAATATTTATTCCATTTTCATTTTGATTAATCCCAAATCGTCATTTTATATTCTGAAACTTTATCCTAAAAAATCTTCATAATGAATTCAAAACTCTACTCGGAGTAAATAGATTCAATGGATCAACTTTCATTTTTATCTCCTTATTTACATTTATTTTATTTAATAATTTTTTAGGATTATTCCCTTATATTTTTACTAGTACCAGTCATCTTACTCTCTCATTATCAATTTCTTTACCTCTTTGATTAAGATTTATATTTTATGGTTGAATTAATAATTCTCAACATATATTTGCCCATATAATCCCCCAAGGAACTCCTAATATTCTTATACCATTTATAGTCTTAATTGAAACTATTAGTAATATTATTCGTCCTGGAACTTTAGCTGTCCGATTAACAGCTAATATAATTGCAGGCCACTTATTAATAACTTTATTAAGCGGAACTGGTCCTAATTTCCCCTCATATTTAATTTTTATTCTTATTATTATTCAAATCTTATTATTAATTTTAGAGTCTGCAGTAGCAGTTATTCAATCCTATGTAATTGCTATTTTAAGAACTCTTTATTCTAGAGAAGTAAACTAATGACATCTCACTCTAATCATCCATACCACCTCGTTGATTATAGTCCTTGACCTTTAACTGGGGCTATTGGAGTTCTAACCCTTGTTACTGGAATAATTAAATGATTCCACAATTTTAACATAAATTTATTAATTCTTGGGTATATTATTACTATTTTAACAATATACCAATGATGGCGAGATATTTGCCGAGAGGGAACTCTTCAAGGTAAGCACACCATCTTAGTCTCTAAAGGTCTTCGATGAGGAATAATTCTTTTTATTGTATCAGAAGTATTTTTTTTTTTATCTTTTTTTTGGGCTTTTTTTCATAGAAGTCTTTCCCCTAATATTGAAATTGGAGCTATATGACCTCCTTTAAGAATCATTCCTTTTAACCCATTCCAAATTCCCTTACTAAACACTATTATTCTAATTACTTCTGGGGTAACTGTTACTTGAGCCCACCATGCCCTCATAGAAAATAATTTTTCTCAAATAACTCAAAGACTTTTTATTACTATTTTATTAGGCATTTATTTTACTATTCTTCAGGCATACGAATATATTGAAGCTCCTTTCACAATTGCAGATAGAATTTACGGATCAACTTTCTTTATAGCAACAGGATTTCATGGATTACATGTTATCATTGGAACTATTTTCCTCTTTATTTGTTTCATTCGTCATTTAAACAATCACTTCTCTAATAATCATCATTTCGGATTTGAAGCAGCAGCATGATACTGACATTTTGTTGATGTAGTATGATTATTTCTCTACATTTCTATTTATTGATGAGGTAATTAATTATTTATATAATATATTTAGTATATTTGACTTCCAATCAAAAAGTTTAAAAATTTTAATATAAATAATTATTTTAATTATTTTCTTGTCTTTTATCATTTTAATTATCTCTAACATTATAATATTCCTCTCAATTATTCTATCTAAAAAATCATTTATAGATCGAGAAAAATGTTCCCCCTTTGAATGCGGATTTGACCCTAAATCATCTGCTCGAATTCCTTTTTCCCTTCATTTTTTTTTAATTACCGTAATTTTTTTAATTTTTGATGTAGAAATTGCACTAATTTTCCCTATAATTACTTCCTTTAAAATAACAAATTTTTTCATTTGATCAAAAACTAGTTTTTTTTTTATAATAATCTTACTAATTGGCTTATACCATGAATGAAATCAAAATATACTTAACTGAACTAATTAGGATTATAGTTTTATTAAAACATTTGATTTGCACTCAAAAAATATTGACATTTATCAATTTATCTTAAATAAGAAGCAATTTTGCATTTAATTTCGACTTAAAAGAAAGGGTATATTCACCCCTTATTTAAAATTTCTTAATTGAAACCAAATAGAGGTATATCACTGTTAATGATAAAATTGAAATCTTTTTCCAATTAAAATCAAAGAAATATAAAGATTAAAATTAAGCTGCTAACTTAATTTTTAGTGGTTAAATTCCATTAATATTTCTATTAATTTTTATTTATATAGTTTAATTAAAACTTTACATTTTCATTGTAAAAATAAAAATTTTTTTTTTATAAATATTTTTTTATTTAAAAATTAAAATAATTTCCTTAATATCTTCAATATTATACTCTATATATAAGCTATTTAAATAAATTAATACTATCATTAAAAAAATTATTATTCATAAAATAAATCTAAATAAATAAATTTTAAAATTATTTATCTGAAAAAAATAATAAAAAACTGAATAATTTTTAACGACTTCATATAAACCTTGACCTCTATAATACTCTCTTCAACCTATGTCAATATTTTTTAATAACTTCTGACCTACTCTTAAAAAATAATAATTTATACCGTAAGTTGATAAATTTGGCATAAATCACATTAATCTTAAAAAATTTCTTAATTTATAGCTTAATTTTAATTTACTTTGAGAATAAACTCTTATTTTTCTAACTAAATAACCTATCCCACCTCCCATAAATCTTACATAAATAACTATTATTTTCATTCTAAAAGGTAAATACACCATATAAGGATAAGAAAAAATTATTCATCTCAAAAATCTTCCTCTAATTACTCTTATTAACAACAACACAAATATTCTTTTTAACATAATATAATCCTCCTCAAATAAATTATAAATTCTTATTAAATTATAATCTTCAATTATTAAATATATTAATAAACGAATTGTATAAAATATTGTTAAACCCGTAGAAATATAATATAAGAAAAAAATATATAAATTTAAATTTCTTAAACTAACTAATTCTAAAACTATATCCTTAGAGTAAAACCCTGCTAAAAAGGGAATACCACATAAAGCTAAATTAGAAATATTTAGACATAAAGAAGTTATAGGAATATAAAATCTAATCCCCCCCATATAACGAATATCTTGAATATCTCTTATTATATGAATAATAACCCCAGCACATATAAATAACAAAGCTTTAAATATAGCATGAGTTAATAAATGAAAAAAAGCCAAATCAGGAAATCCTATTCTTAAAACTCTTATTATTAACCCTAATTGTCTCAAAGTTGAGAGAGCAATAATTTTTTTTAAGTCAAATTCATAATTTGCTGAAATACCTGCCATAAATATAGTTAAACCTGCTAATAATAACAAAATTTTAATGTAAAAAGTTATTATTAATAACTCATTAAATCGAATCAATAAGTAAACTCCTGCAGTCACTAAAGTTGAAGAATGAACTAAAGCTGAAACAGGAGTAGGAGCTGCCATAGCAGCTGGCAATCAAGATCTAAAAGGAATTTGAGCTCTCTTAGTTATAGCCGCTAAAATAGCTATTAGTCCAATTATTCCCATAATCCTATCATTTTTTATAAAATTTAAATAAAAAATATAATTTCATCCCCCATAATTTATTATTCAAGCAATTACTATCAAAATACACACATCCCCAATTCGATTTGATAGAGCTGTTAATATCCCAGCATTAAAAGATTTTATATTCTGATAATAAATTACTAAACAATAAGAAACCAACCCTAAACCATCTCAACCTAAAAAAATTCTTACAATATTAGGTCTAATAATTAATAAAATTATAGAAAATACAAATAAAAGTACCAAAATAATAAAACGATTTAAATTAATTTCTGAACTTATATATCTTTTTCTATAATAAATAACCACAGAAGAAATCAATGAAACAAATATTATAAATAATAAAGATATTCAATCTAATAAAATAGATATGACAACTCTAATTGAATTTAATCTAATAATTTCCCATTCTAAAAAATAAATTATATTATTATAAGTAAAATACACCATAAAAAAAAAATTAATTATTCTAAAAAAAAATAAAAAAAAAAATCTTACAAAACAAATAGAATACTTATCTATTTTCACAACTTAAAATGATTTTTATCATATTTTTGACTCCACAAATCAATATTTTTATTAAATTATTTAAATAAAATCAAATTATTCTATAATCAATTTTTAAAATTATAAAATTTAATGGTAATCAATGTAATAATAATAGTAAATATTCTCGAGACACACCTGTGTAAAATCTATACACTCCCGAATAATATTTACCATGTTGTGTATAAGAATATAAATATAATCTATAGCCAGCTCTAAAAAAAGAAATTATTATTAATATAATCATTGAAACTCAGGATCATCTCACTAATCTATTAATTAAACTAATTTCACCTATCAAATTTATTGAGGGTGGGGCCGCCATATTAGAAGATATTAATAAAAATCATCATAAACTTATTGAAGGCATAAAATTTATTATCCCCCTATTAATAAATAATCTTCGTCTATGTAATCGCTCATAATTAATATTAGCTAAACAAAATATCCCTGATGAACATAGCCCATGCCCAATTATTAAAATATAAGCGCCAATAAATCCCCAATTATTTAAAGTTATTATCCCTCTAATCACAATACTTATATGGGCGACCGAAGAATAAGCAATTAATGACTTAATATCAACTTGACAAAAACACTTTAATCTAATATAAAATCCCCCCATTAATCTAATAATAACTCAAATTAAATTTAATTTTAACCCAATCTCTTGTAAAAAAACTAAAATTCGTAATAGTCCATAACCCCCTAATTTTAATATAATACCAGCTAAAATTATTGATCCTGAAACCGGAGCTTCCACATGAGCTTTAGGAAGCCATAAATGTACAAAATACATAGGTATCTTTACCAGAAATGCTATAATTATAGCTAAATAAAGAATAAATATATTTATATTAAAAAATTTTAAAAAATAAATCATCATATAATTTGTTTCTTTAAAAATAAAAAAAATTCCCATTAATAATGGTAAAGAAGCAAACAACGTATAAAATAAAAGATATATCCCCGCTTGAATTCGTTCTGGCTGATACCCTCATCCAACAATTAATATAAGAGTTGGAATTAAACTTCCCTCAAAAAATAAATAAAATATAAATAAATTTATCGCACTAAAAGTTAAAATTAATAACCCCAGTAAAAAAATAACATTTATTAAAAAAAAACTAACATAAAAATTATTTTTAAATAATCTTTCTCTAGCCATAATTATTAAAATTCTAATTCAAATTCTTAATAAGATTAACCCAAAAGAAATTATATCCCACGAATATCTATATCTCAAATTTCTATAATTTTCAATACTCACAGTTAAATTTATAAATAAAAACATTATTATCATTATTGATACTTGGACCAATCAAAATATTTTCTTTTTAAAACATAAAGGAATTATAAAAATTATAAATACAAAAATTTTTATCATTTCTTATAATAAATTAAATCTTTGAAAATAATCATTTCCATGAGTTCGAATTATTGAAACTAAAATAGATAGCCCTAAAGCACCCTCACAAACTGAAAAAACTAAAAATACTATTAATATGTATATATCATTTTCTATGTAATTTAAATATATCAAAAAAAAAAAAAAAATTCTTAAAACAATAAATTCTAATCTTAATAAAACAATTAATAAATGTTTATGTTTGGAAACAAAAATTATGTTCCCCAATAGAAATATAACAATAACAATTATTCATATATTTATAATTATCATTAATTTGTTTTTATAGTTTAAAAAAAACGTTGGTCTTGTAAGCCAAAATTAAGAAATTTCTTTAAAAACTTCAAAGAAAAAGATAAATCTCTATCCATAATCTCCAAAATTATTATTTTTTTTAAACTATTCTTTGAAATCTTAAAGATATTTTTATCTTTTTTTTTAATATTAATTTCTTTTTTTATATTTTTTCTTAATCATCCCTTATCTATAGGTTTAATAATTTTACTGCAAACATTATTAACATGTCTTTTATCAGGAATACTTATGAAAACTTACTGATTTTCTTACATCCTATTCCTAACTTTTTTAGGGGGTCTTTTAGTTTTATTTATTTATGTCTCAAGAATCGCCTCCAACGAAATATTTAAAATTCCCCTTAAAATATTTTTATTAATATATATATTTTCAATCTCTATTATTATTACTAGAATAATTTCCTTTAATAATTTAAAATGAATAAATATAAATTTTAACTCAGACATATCTATTTTTAGTGACAATTTTTTATTCCTAAATAATGAAAATAAAATTAATTTAATTAAATTATATAATAATCACACATTTTTACTAATAATTCTTTTAATTATTTATTTATTTATTACTTTAGTAGCAATTGTCAAAATTACCAATATTTTTTATGGGCCTTTACGATCTTCTAATTAAATTATTAACTAATGATAAACTCATTTAAACCTATCCGTAAAACTCACCCTATTATTAAAATTATTAATGGATCTTTGATTGACTTGCCGACTCCCTCAAATATTTCTTCTTGATGAAACTTTGGCTCTCTTTTAGCTTTATGCCTAATAATTCAAATTTTAACAGGTTTATTCTTAACCATATATTATACAGCTAACATTGAATTAGCTTTTTATAGAGTAGACTATATTTGCCGAAATGTAAATTATGGGTGATTAATTCGAACTTTACACGCTAATGGGGCCTCATTTTTTTTTATCTGTATCTACCTCCATATTGGCCGAGGAATTTATTATGAATCTTTTAACTTAAAATATACATGAATAGTAGGGGTAATTATCTTATTTTTATTAATAGCTACTGCCTTTATAGGCTATGTTCTCCCTTGAGGGCAAATATCTTTCTGGGGGGCCACAGTTATTACCAATCTTCTCTCAGCTATTCCTTATTTAGGGACAATATTAGTAAATTGAATCTGAGGGGGATTTGCTGTAGATAACGCTACTTTAACCCGATTTTACACTTTCCATTTCCTTTTACCATTTGTTATTGCTATAATAACTATAATTCACCTACTTTTTCTTCATCAGACTGGGTCTAATAATCCTCTAGGAATTAATAGAAATTTAGATAAAATTCCTTTCCACCCCTTTTTTACTTTCAAAGACCTAATCGGATTTGTTATCTTATTATTTTCCTTAATTTTTCTTACCCTAACTAACCCTTATCTTTTAGGGGATCCTGATAATTTTATCCCGGCTAATCCTTTAGTAACCCCAGTTCACATCCAACCCGAATGATATTTCTTATTTGCCTATGCAATTCTACGATCTATCCCCAACAAATTAGGGGGAGTTATTGCCTTAGTCATGTCAATTTTAATTTTAATTATTCTTCCTTTAACTTTTAATAAAAAAATTCAAGGGATCCAATTTTACCCCATTAATCAAATTTTATTTTGAATTATAGTAATTACCATTATTCTCCTTACTTGAATTGGAGCTCGACCTGTAGAAAGTCCCTACATTATTACAGGACAAATTCTTACTGTCATTTATTTTTCTTATTTCATTATTAACCCAATCATAAATAAAATATGAGATAATTTAATTTTTAATTAACTTATAAATTAATGAGCTTGTATTATAAGCATTTGTTTTGAAAACATAAGAAAGAATTTTTATTCTATTAATTTATACTAAAAAAATATTAATTATAATAAAAAAATTTTAGCCCCAATAAAAAATATTAAAAAATTTAATGAAACAGGTAAATACCCCCTTCAAGCTAAATATATTAATTTATCATAACGATAACGAGGTAAAGTCCCCCGCACTCATACAAATAAAAAAGAAATTAATCTTAACTTTAAATAAAATATTAAAGTTATATCATACCCCCCTATATATATCAAAACAAATAATAAACTTATAAATAAAATTCTAGAATATTCGGCAAGAAAAATTAAAGCAAATCCCCCTCTTCTGTATTCTACATTAAACCCTGAAACTAACTCTCTTTCCCCCTCCGCAAAATCAAAAGGAGTTCGATTAGTCTCCGCCAATCTTGATGATAGCCAACATATTATTAAAGGCATCATAACAAATATAAATCAAATCAAATTTTGATACTCTCTTAATAATATTATATTAAATCCCATAATTATAATAATTCTAGATATTATAATTAAAGCTAATCTTACTTCATAAGAAATCGTTTGAGCCACAGCTCGTAGCCCCCCCAATAAAGCATAATTTGAATTTGAAGATCAACCAGCAATTATTACTGTGTATACCCCTAAACTAGTGCAACAGAAAAAAAATAATATACCTAAATTAAATCTAATAAAATTAAAATAATAAGGAATTAAAACTCAAATTATTAATGATAAAATAAATCTAATAATCGGAGAAAAATAATAAGATATATAATTAGAAAATCTAGGATAAGTTTGTTCCTTAGTAAATAACTTTACCCCATCAGAAAAAGGCTGTAAAATTCCTATCACCCCTAATTTATTAGGGCCCTTACGAATTTGAATATAACCTAAAACTTTCCGCTCCAATAACGTTAAAAATGCAACTCCAATTAATACCCCTAGAACTAAAACTAACACCCCTAACAAAATTATTAAAAAATCTATTTTTAACATTTACTATCTATATAATAAATTATATATTTATGATTTCTAAAACCATTACATTTTTCTGCCAAAATAGTTCATTTAAATCCTTATTAATCATATTCTTTTTTATAAAATTATTTCAAATATTTGATCCTTTCGTACTAAAATATTTTATTTATCTAAAGATAGAAACCAACCTGGCTCACACCGGTTTAAACTCAGATCATGTAAGATTTTAATGATCGAACAGATCAAAACTTTAAACTTTTACATTTAAATTTTATCTTAATCCAACATCGAGGTCGCAAACTTTTTTTCTTATCTGAACTAAAAAAAAAAATTACGCTGTTATCCCTAAGGTAATTTTTTCTTATAATCAAAATTTTTGGATCATTTATTCCACCTATTCATGTTTTAATTCACTTAAAAAAAGTTATTTTAATTTTTTTATCACCCCAACAAAATAATTTTTTTAATTTTTATTAAAATTTTATATAATTTTTTTCATCAATAAAATTATTAAACTCTATAGGGTCTTCTCGTCTTTTAAATTTATTTCAACTTTTTAATTGAAAAATTAAATTCTACATATAAAATAAAAGACAGTTTATATCTCATCCAATCCTTCATACAAGTCACCAATTAAGAGACTAATGATTATGCTACCTTTGTACAGTCAATATACTGCAGCCCTTTAATATTTCTATCAGTGGGCAGATTAGACTTTAAATTATTTTCAAAAAGACATGTTTTTAATAAACAAGTGAATATAAATATTTGCCGAATTCCTTTTATTTTTTTTTACCTTATTTTATTAATTAATAATTATTTTTATACTAATTTTATCATTATATCTATTTTATTTTTATTAAAAAATATTTTTTTATAAAAAATTAAATTTTTATAAAATTTTAATTTAATTAAAATTATTTATAATAAACTATAATTTTTTAACAATTTAAATTTTAAAATTTTTACATTCTCAACTTTTTTAATTATAATATTCTAATTTAAAGCTTATCCCTTAAATTATTAAATTTTAGTTTTAAAAAAAATTTTTATTTATTTTCCCCATAAACAAAATTTTAAATTAAATTTTTTTCTAAAAAAACTAGATATCTTTTAAAACGATTAACATTTCATTTCCAATTAATTATTTAAAATATTTTTGACACAATAACTTTCCTAATTAATTTTCCCTTTAAAATTCGAGAATATTTATTTCTTTAATTTTTTTTTTAATAAACTCTGATACACAAGATACACTAAACAAAAATTACTTCTCCATTAATTTATTTTCATATATTTCAAATTTATTTTACATTACTAATTCATTATAAAAATAAAAATTTTTTCTATTAATATACTTTAACCCCCATTAAATTATTTAATATTAAATTTTTTTCTATTATTTTTCTCTTTATTAATTTCCCCCCTCAAATTAATTGAAATTTTCAATATCTTTTCAATGTAAATGAAATACTTACCAAGCTCTAATTTGCTTTCTAGAAACACTTTCCAGTACCTCTACTTTGTTACGACTTATTTCAATTTATTTATGAAAGCGACGGGCAATATGTACATATTTTAATTTTTATTCATTTTAATAAATTAATTAAAATTACATTTAAATCCACTTTCAATTAATTTTTTCAAATTAATATCCATATAAATAATTTTATTGTAATCCATCATATTCTTAATTATAAACCTGCATCTTGATCTGATTTAATTTTTTATTTTAATTCTAAAATATTATTTTTTTCTAAAAATATTTTTTTAACAACGATATACAAAACTTTAACTATAAAATTAAGTAAATTTATTCGTGGATTATCAATTATTAGACAGATTCCTCTAAATGAACTAAAATACCGCCAAATTATTTAAGTTTCAATAAATAATTATTTACTATTTTAACATTTATTAGTTTAAATTTTTAATAATAGGGTATCTAATCCTAGTTTATAAAAAAATTTATTAAATCATAATATATTTTAATATTTAATTAAATTAAAATTTCACTTAATAATCTAATATTTTCCTTATTTATTATTTTCTATTTATTATTTGTCAATAAAATTTAATTTAATTTTTGTATAACCGCAACTGCTGGCACAAAATTTGTTAATAATTTTAATATTTCTAAATCTTAATTTCTTAAATTTTTAATATTAATTACTACTTTATTAAAATTAATTATTATTTAAATAATTAAAATTTTTCACTAAAATTTATATGTAAAATAAATTTATAATAAATTTTCTTAACCATAAAAATTTTTTTTTTTTAACGCATTATTTTTCACATATATTTTTTTTTTTTTTTTTTTTTTATAATAAAATATTTATTATAAATTATTAAATTTTATATATTCTTTTTCTCTCTCTTTTCTAATATTATTATTAAAAATAAATTAATTATAAATCAATTTATATTCATTAAAATAAATAATGTATTAATATAATTATATATATATATATTATATAATCTAATTATAAATATATATATATATATAAATTAAATATATAATTATAAATATAATAATATATAAATATATTTATATATTTATATAAAACCATTAGTAATAATTTTTCATTAAATATAAAATATATTGCACA